TTTCAAGAATAGAAGCATAACCTTTTTGGTTTTTATAATACTATTTCCCCCGCTTAATGGATAACCATTTGCTACCAATGGGGGATTTATTCTCATCTCAAATCGAGGTGATTGGATTTACACCAATGGAAACCATAAATTCCATACACAATACACAACAGGGTATATGATAGATCCTCATTTTTCGTTTTTAGTTTTAGATAGTAAATGGCCTTATTCTACTCTATCTATCCTATTCATTGGTACTAATCCTTGATATTGATACTGAAAAAGTTGTCTCATCTGTTCGAGTTCATGATCTAAACGAGTCGCACATACACCCTAGTACATGTTCCTCGACGCTGAGGACATCCTCTAAGAGCGGGAGATTTTGTGACATTTCTTATTGGCTGTCTTGTGTTTCTAATAAGTTGTTTAATAGTTGGCATGTTGTATATATATATATATATAGAATGGGTTGGTTTAGATCGATCTTAACCTGATTTATGATTGATGATTATGAATTATTTCGACTCAATATCAAATCGCGGAAAATAAAAATTATGTTTTGAAATGGCATTAGGGATTTAACGTAAATCCCCAGTATTTTCATTTTAAATACCTACAAGATCAACAATTCCATGAGCTTGGGCTTCTGTTGCTGACATAAAAACATCCCTTTCCATGTCTTCGGATACAACCCACAAAGGGTTGCCCGTTCTTTGTACATAAACCTTTGTGAGGGTTTCGCGAAGTCTCATTAGTTCTTCCACTTCCAGGATAAATTCCCCTGTTTGTGACCGATAAAAAGAACTAGCAGGTTGGTGAATCATAACCCTGATGAATTGATATAACATCATTAATGGTTCTTCTATCTCGCAAGATTGGGCGGGCTAAAGGGATAAAAAAATAACAAGAAAAAAATTGAACAACCGTACGGGCATCTTTTGTGCATTGCATACGGCTCTGCAATGGAATTTACTCCTCCTATCTATCCCCTCCCCCTTCCATCGAAGAAAGAAATGGAATACATACAATTTAAATCGTGGAATAATCCATTTACCGTCCTTCTTTTCGTAAGAGTAAAAAAATACTATGATGGTTCTGTTGCTTTCTATATATTTATTTCGTCGGTGATTTAGCAATCCCAAAGTGTCTTTCTGATACGATTAAATAAGGAAATACTTTTTTTTTTTTTCATTTTCGTACTCTTTCTTTCATAAATATAATAAAAAAGGCTTCCAGTGTGGAATAAAAATGGTTTGTGACGCTGAAATGTTCTCCCGACACATAAGATAAAATCGGAAATAACCTTTGTTTCATACTACTATCTCGATACAAAATCTCATGTTCTGAAAAAACAATAATGGTTTGTTCATATCGAACTCAAAGTGCCATGCTATTATTACTTATTATTCATATTCGATATGGCGAAGGCATAGTCTTTTTTTTTTCAAATAAAAACCATTGGCGCCAAGCGTGAGGGAATGCTAGACGTTTGGTAATTTCTCCCCCAACCAGAATGAAAGATCCCATTGAAGCAGCTAATCCAATGCATATTGTATGTACCTCGGGTATCACAAATTGCATAGTATCATAAATGGCTATTCCGGGCATTACCAATCCACCAGGAGAGTTTATAAACAAAAAAAGGTCCCTAGTATTATCTTCTAGACTGAGATATACCATGAGACCAACAATTTGATTCGATATCTCGTTCTCAACTTCTTGGCCTAAAAAAAGTAATCTTTCTCGATGAAGTCGGTTGATTAGGACAAAATTCTATCCCTTAGGAACCGTACGTGCACCTTTGGATGCATACGGTTCAAAAAAAAATTGTGAAAACAAAAAGAATCAATGTGTCGATTCAAGTCTTATTTATTTTTTTGTAACAGATTTTTGTTTTTCTAATGAAGGTGAAGGGCTTTTTCCATTTTTCAAAAAACATGGGGCCTCCCTTAAAAAAAAAAAAATGACTGAACTTAGTGAACTAACCTCCATTGATGTATTGTTTCATCGAAATTCAAATCACGATGTAATTTTCTTGTTCCTGAATGGGCCCTTTCAATTCTTTTAGGTTCATGTTCTACTCCGGGTAAAGATCTGTCGGAATTCTATTTACACATATAGGGCAAATGATCTCAGTACCACTTCTTTTTTCTACGACTTCTTTTTTTTTTATTCGTTTCATGCTTTCTCTCAGCTATTCAATGTATTCATCATACCATTATTCCATTGATTGGCAGTTTGAGATCATTCCTATAGTAAACATAAGAATGTTTATGATACAAGTAGTAATCGTACATATATTACCAATTTGGTATTTTCTGAACGGAGCCTGGATACTTTATTTTATCGGTCCAAGTCAACCATAAATTCTTCTAATTGATAATATGGATCCCAAATATAAATTGATCTAATTGCACTTCGCGCTCCGAATGATTGATGGTTCAATCAATATTTCTTAGGCAAAAGAGAGGATATCTCGATCGGGAGAGAGAACGGGTAAATCCCATATGACCCAATATGTCTGACAAGTCGCACTATAAGTCAACCCAAGCTGCATCTTCCTCTCCAGGACTCCGAAAAGGCACTTTTGGAACACCAAGGGGCATTAAATGAATGAAAAAAAATGAGGTACTATACTTCACTTTAATATGGAAACGTAACAATGGGTTTGTTGTCTTCATAATTTTTTTTTTCTTTTTATTGTATTTTCTACATATTAGACATAGATTGTAAGGCTCATAGAAAAAGATAGAATGAATAAAGAACCCATTTTAACGAATGGGGCGATCGTGTGAATGATAAACAAGTATCTATACATTCGTTCCCCAAAAAGGGCTCAATCCCCATTGCGTATTGGTACTTATCCGGTATAGAATAAATCTGCTTCTCTTTGTTCTTACGAACATAAATGTTCCCTTATTTTCAATAGGAACAGAATAAATATTAACCCTTTCTCATACAGAATCTACTGAAAAGATTAGGTACAGAGTATAGTCTTTTCCAATGCGATAAAGTTACATAGTTTCTATTTATTTTTGAAAAAGGGGTATTTCCATGGGTTTGCCTTGGTATCGTGTTCATACTGTCGTATTGAATGATCCCGGTCGATTGATTTCTGTCCATATAATGCATACAGCTCTAGTTTCTGGTTGGGCCGGTTCGATGGCTCTATACGAATTAGCGGTTTTTGATCCCTCTGACCCCGTTCTTGATCCAATGTGGAGACAAGGTATGTTCGTTATACCTTTCATGACTCGCTTAGGAATAACCAATTCATGGGGCGGTTGGAGTATTTCAGGAGGAACTATAACGAATCCGGGTATTTGGAGTTATGAAGGTGTGGCGGGGGCACATATTTTCTTTTCCGGATTGTGCTTCTTGGCAGCTATCTGGCATTGGGTCTATTGGGACCTAGCAATATTCTCTGATGAACGTACGGGAAAACCTTCTTTAGATTTGCCCAAGATCTTTGGAATTCATTTATTTCTCTCAGGGTTGGCTTGCTTTGGCTTTGGCGCATTTCATGTAACAGGCTTGTATGGTCCTGGAATATGGGTGTCCGATCCTTATGGGCTAACTGGAAAAGTGCAATCTGTAAATCCAGCGTGGGGTGCGGAAGGTTTTGATCCTTTTGTTCCGGGAGGAATAGCCTCTCATCATATTGCAGCGGGTACATTGGGCATATTAGCGGGCCTATTCCATCTTAGTGTCCGTCCGCCTCAACGGCTATACAAAGGATTACGTATGGGCAATATTGAAACTGTACTTTCCAGTAGTATCGCTGCTGTTTTTTTTGCAGCTTTCGTAGTTGCTGGAACTATGTGGTATGGTTCAGCAACTACCCCAATCGAATTATTTGGTCCCACTCGTTATCAGTGGGATCAGGGATACTTCCAGCAAGAAATATATCGAAGAGTTGGCGCCGGACTATCCGAGAATCTGAGTTTATCAGAAGCTTGGTCTAAAATTCCTGAAAAATTAGCTTTTTATGATTACATTGGTAATAATCCAGCAAAAGGGGGATTATTCAGAGCAGGCTCAATGGACAGCGGGGATGGCATAGCTGTTGGGTGGTTAGGACATCCCATCTTTAGAGATAAAGAAGGTCGCGAGCTTTTTGTACGTCGTATGCCTACTTTTTTTGAAACATTCCCGGTAGTTTTGGTAGATGGAGACGGGATTGTGAGAGCCGATGTTCCTTTTAGAAGGGCAGAATCGAAGTATAGTGTCGAACAAGTAGGTGTAACTGTGGAGTTCTATGGTGGGGAACTCAATGGAGTCAGTTATAGTGATCCCGCTACTGTGAAAAAATATGCTAGACGTGCCCAATTAGGTGAAATTTTTGAATTAGACCGGGCTACTTTGAAATCTGATGGTGTTTTTCGTAGTAGTCCGAGGGGTTGGTTCACTTTTGGGCATGCTACGTTTGCTTTACTCTTCTTTTTCGGACACATTTGGCATGGCGCTAGAACCTTGTTCAGAGATGTTTTTGCTGGTATTGATCCAGATTTGGATGCTCAAGTGGAATTTGGAGCATTCCAAAAACTGGGAGATCCAACTACAAGAAGACAAGTAGTCTGATACAATACTACTCTGGTATCTTTCGTCTCTATTTTCTTTTGTTGATTTGACATAGATATCAGAGAAATCTTGACTTGAATCACCATCTTTTCTTTTATTTTTTTTCTTTCTAATGATCCCAAATAAATAGGTGTGGAAGCTATAATTGTAAACCGCGATCGAATCTATGGAAGCATTGGTTTATACATTCCTCTTAGTCTCGACTTTAGGAATCATTTTTTTCGCTATCTTTTTTCGAGAACCGCCTAAGGTTCCAACTAAAAAAATGAAATGATTTTTCATTATATCAATTGAAGTAATGAGCCTCCCATACCCATATTGGGAGGCTCATTACTTCAACTAGTCCCCGTGTTCTTCGAATGGATCTCTTAATTGTTGAGAGGGTTGCCCAAAAGCGGTATATAAAGCGTACCCAGTAAAGCTTACAAGTAAACCAGATATGAAGATGGCGACTAGGGTTGCGGTTTCCATTTCTAGATAACTTCAAGATCACAATGGATCTACGATAAGATCGTTTATTTATTTATTTACAACTACAACGAAATGGTATACAAAGTCAACAGATCTTAAGCAATGATTAAATAGGATTTTTGGTATGGCTACACAAACTGTTGAGGGTAGTTCTAGATCTCGTCCAAGATCTACTAATGTAGGGGGTTTATTGAAACCATTGAATTCGGAATATGGTAAAGTAGCTCCGGGCTGGGGAACTACCCCACTTATGGGGGTCGCAATGGCTCTATTTGCGATATTCCTATCTATTATTTTAGAAATTTATAATTCTTCCGTTTTACTGGATGGAATTTTAATGAGTTAGCTTCATAGGAACTAGAAAGTTCTAGTTTTTCAATCAAACAAAAAATTACTTAAGACTCGGGTTTCTAGCCCATTCTGGTAGTTCGATCGTGGAAATTTTTTGTTTCGGTATTTCCGGAATATGAGTGTGTGACTTGTTATAATTGATCCTATTGATAATACAGAGAATGGTCTGTCATCTCTATCAAGATGATTCTACCTCGTCGGATATTTATTCTAATATCTGGAGCACAGAATATAAATATATGGAATAGATCAAGAAAAGAAATATTTGAACTATGATTCATACCTACTATTCAGTCAGACCTCGCGACCGGACTCAAAAAAACTTTGTTAAATAGGTATTTTCTAAATCAAACGATTTTTATTCCTTCAGACTGATTTTGATCGAAGGACAACTATTTCTCTAGATTTTATGGAGTCATTACATCCATTTATTGAATAAGTGATGATCAAAGGGTTCTGACTCAGAGAACCTTTGCGTTAGCTTGGGCTTTATTAAATCACCGTGGTTCTAGTATGAATCTGAGGTTTCAATTGATTCATAGGGTCTTAACAAGAGAATTCCTATCAAACAATAGTAAAACAAGAGTCAATCCACATTACGCACAAAAAAAACAAATAAGAAATAAAAAAGAAATAGGGAATAGAAGATTCAAGAGGCCTGTAACAATTAACATAAAGAAAAGAAGGACAGAGGAGCCAACTTGATATTTTTGGCATTATCATCACAAAGAATAGATTCCGGATTTTTGTTATTTCGTATCTTCGGAGCAAATCCGAATATCGAATTAAGTAGGTAAGAAGTTTTGAACTTTCTATCTATTACATATCCGTTAAAACCCGTATTTGTGTGTTTCCGCTTGAGCCGTACGAGATGAAATTCTCATATACGGTTCTCAGAGGGGGAGTCTCTTTCCTTGGGTTACCTATCTCAATAAAGTATATGATTGGTTCGAGGAACGTCTCGAGATTCAGGCGATTGCAGATGATATAACTAGTAAATATGTTCCTCCTCATGTCAACATATTTTATTGTCTCGGGGGTATCACACTTACTTGTTTTTTAGTACAAGTAGCTACAGGTTTTGCTATGACTTTTTACTATCGTCCGACCGTTACAGAGGCTTTTTCCTCTGTTCAATACATAATGACCGAAGCCAACTTTGGTTGGTTAATCCGATCAGTTCATCGATGGTCAGCAAGTATGATGGTTCTAATGATGATCCTGCACGTATTTCGTGTGTATCTCACAGGTGGATTTAAAAAACCCCGCGAATTAACTTGGGTTACAGGTGTGATTCTGGGCGTATTGACTGCATCTTTTGGTGTAACTGGGTATTCCTTACCTTGGGACCAAATTGGTTATTGGGCAGTAAAAATCGTGACAGGAGTACCTGAAGCAATTCCTGTAATAGGATCGCCTTTGGTAGAGTTATTACGCGGAAGTACTAGTGTTGGCCAATCCACTCTGACCCGTTTTTATAGTTTACACACTTTTGTATTGCCTCTTCTTACTTCCGTATTTATGTTAATGCATTTCCCAATGATACGTAAGCAAGGTATTTCAGGTCCTTTATAGAGAAGACAGATCATAGATATTTGTAATTGATCATATATAATTTCGGTGAGGAACAATACTCTTGTATTTTATTGCTAAAAATATGGATTATTGAAAAAATAAGACATGTTATTTGGATACTTCTCTTCAACTCTGAAGTATTGTATACTTACTTGATACGAATAGTTGAAGTGGATTCTCCGAAGAGACGATGGATTATGGGAGTGTGCGACTTGAACTATTGATTGGGCCATGCAGATATATGATCCGCCACGTTGGAATTCGCAATCAAACGTGTTTCCGCATCCAACCACCACGTAAGTCCCCATACATAGCAGGGATAGGCCGGTTCGCTTGAGGATAATTTTTCTATGATCATACCCAAATCATATCATGCATGAATAGGCTCCGTAAGATCCCGTAGAATATCGAATAAGCGATGCGGCGTGATCCAATGTTCTATCTATTCCACTTAACTTATTTCTTTTATTTTATAGTATGGAAATGCATTCATTTCCTCTGCATCGATCCAGATCTATGAGACTATCGGAGTGAAATAGGGGATCTAAGGAAAAAAGGGGCTAGACTTTATTAGTAACAAGTAAATACTTTGTTTGTATGTAAGAAAATAAAAATGTTACGGGGATAAACACCAATCAAAAGACACGAGACAATCCAAAAAGCACTTGCTCATGATCAAATTTGTAAGCCTACTTGGATATTGAGCATTTACCTGTAAGAACGGAATTTTTTGCAATGAATAGTTGTAACTTCGGAAAATTGAATCTGAGAAATCTTTTCTTACATAGATTCATTATATATGTGTGGATATGTATGAAATATAGATTTTCTATGATCTATTTCTTTCATTCCTTTGATTCTTGCTCGAGCCGGATGATGAAAAATTATCATGTCCGATTCCTTCGGGGGATGGATCCATAAGAACTAAGAATTCACCTATCCCAATAACAAAGAAACCTGACTTGAATGATCCTGTATTAAGAGCTAAATTGGCTAAAGGCATGGGGCATAATTATTATGGAGAACCCGCATGGCCAAATGATCTTTTATATATTTTTCCAGTAGTTATTCTAGGTACTATTGCATGTAACGTAGGTTTAGCGGTTCTAGAACCTTCAATGATTGGTGAACCGGCGGATCCATTTGCAACGCCTTTGGAAATATTACCTGAATGGTACTTCTTTCCCGTATTTCAAATACTCCGCACAGTACCCAATAAGTTATTGGGTGTTCTTTTAATGGTTTCAGTACCAATTGGATTATTGACAGTACCCTTTTTGGAGAATGTCAATAAATTCCAAAATCCATTTCGTCGTCCAGTAGCTACAACAGTCTTTTTGATCGGTACCACAGTAGCTCTTTGGTTAGGTATTGGAGCAACATTACCTATTGATAAATCCCTAACTTTAGGTCTTTTTTAAATTGATTCCGCCGTGAAATATCACAACATAAGTATCTAGGGAATAGTCGCTTCAAAGTGAATCTTCCCTAGATACATTAATTTTATTATACTCCATTCCGAGTGTGGATCGTGCTCAAGATTAAAAACGAATTTTCTTATCTAAAAAAGATAAAAAAGAAAGATAACATTACAATGGATTTAAAATAAAAACTTATTTTTAGGTAAATCAATTGAGAAATGCTTCTTTAGGGTGTCCAATATCTGTTTTACATCTTCTATGCGAAAATATTCAATTCTCATAAGGTCCTCTTGACTGTTGCTCAAAAGGTCCAATAATGTATGTATATTGGACCTTTTGAGACAATTATAGGTCCTGGAAGGCAATTCTGATTGGTCAATAAAAATACATTGCAATGGAATTGCTTTTTGATTGTTTTTCTTTAGATTAGTTAATTTATCTTGAAAGGTAAAAGAGGGCAGAGTAAACCTGTTTTTATTTTCCTTGAAGTGAATGTACTCCTCCTCCGCCTGTAGAAAAGGAATAAATAAATCAATCAAATTACGAGAAGCTTCATAAAGTGCTTCCTTAGGAGTTAAACTTCCATTCGTCCATATTTCTAGAAAAAGTATCTCTTGTTTTTTATCCCCATTCCTATAAGAATGAATACTATGATTTGTATTTCGAACAGGCATGGATACAGCATCTATAGGATAACTTCCATCTTGAGAGTTATTTGTGGGTTTCATACGATATCCGCGATCTCTCTTGATTTGTAATCCAATACACAAATCAATGGGTTCCGTCAATTTAGCTATATGCTGTGTTGTGTCAACTATTTCCACAGAAGGCGGCGCGACGATATCCTGAGCGGTTACGCATCTAGGACCCCTGACACAAATGGATGCATCTCTAACTCCATAGAGATTACTTCTTAATACAATTTCTTTCAAATTTATTAAAATTTCATGTACTGATTCTTCAATACCAGCTATCGTAGAATATTCATGTGGTACCTTCTCAGATTTTGCGCGTGTGATACATGTTCCTTCTATTTCTCCTAGTAAAGCCCTTCGCATGGCAATACCTATGGTATCGGCTTGACCTTTCATAAGCGGGGACAGAATGAAACGACCATAATAAAGACACTTACTGTCTACTCTTGATTCAACACACTTCCACTGTAATGTTCGAGTGGATCCCACTACTTCTTCTCGAACCATACTAATATTATTATTTGATCAGATCATTAAATCATTTTTTTCTCTTGAAATCTGTTTAAGTCTTATTTCTACACACGTCTTTTTTTAGGAGGTCGACATCCATTATGTGGCATAGGTGTTACATCACGTACGAAACTTAATAGTATACCACTTCTACGAATGGCTCGTAATGCTCCATCTCTTCCGAGACCGGGGCCTTTTACCATAACTTCTGCTCGTTGCATACCCCGATCCACTACTGTGTTAATAGCCATATAAGCCGCTTCTTGAGCAGCATAAGGTGTTCCTTTTCTTGGGCCTTTTAATTTAGAAGGACAAGAACCCGCGGAGGCCCAAGAAACCACCCGACCTCGTACATCTGTAACAGTTACAATGGTATTGTTGAAACTCGCTTGAACATGAATAACTCCTTTTGGTATTCTACGTCCATTTTTACGTGAACCAATTCTTGGTATGGGTTTTGTCATATTTTATTATCTCATAAATATGAGTCAGAAATATACAGAAATATACGGAGATATCTATCTCATGCTAAAACGGATCCTTTCTTTTTTTTTTACAAAAATCCTTCCTTTAGTTTATAAAGTTCTTTTTTAGAAAGATTACCCTTGTCTTTGTTTATGTCTCGGATTGGAACAAATAACTATAATCCGTCCACGCCTGCGGATCAGTCTACATTTTTCACAAATTTTACGAACAGAAGCCCTTATTTTCATATTTAGAATTCCTTACCTTAATTCTGAATCTACTCCTTGAAAAAAAAAAATAATAAATTTATTGGTTTTGTAACGTCGAATTGTATCCCCACGAAAGGAATATTTAAAGCATCACCTAATCGTTCAAATCTTTCTTGCGAAGTCTATAAATTATATATACGTCCTCTGGTTGAATCATAAGGACTTACTTCGATTTTCACTCTATCTCCTGGTAGTATCCGTCGCCGGATCTTCCCTGAAACATACTCCAGAATTGGATCTTCATTATCTAAACAGACTTGGAACATGCCGTTTGGAGTTGATTCAGTAATTAAACCTTCATGAATCAATTTTTGTTCTTTCATTCCAGGTAACCCCCCTGAAGTATCAACTAATAAACTAATAGAGGAAGGGTTATATAACTAACTTTTCCTCTCTATTTCACAAATAAATGGAAAGGAAGTTAGAGATAAAATTAGGATACCCGAGGGGGAGGATCAACATATATAACACAAAAGTTCTCCCCCAATTCTTTCTAGTCGAGCTTCTCGATCTGTCATTATACCCCGAGAAGTAGAAAGAATTACAATCCCCATTCCGCCTAAAATCTTAGGAATTCGTTGATAGTTGGAATAGATTCGTAGACCGGGTCGGCTGATACGCTTGAAAATAGTTCTATATGTCCCTTTTCTAGTCCTTCTATGTCGCAGGGTTGAAACCAAGAAATATTTGTGACCTTCTTGATGTTTCCGAACGTTTTCAATAAAACCCTCTTGTAGAAGTATTTTCACAATGTTTTCGGCGATATTAGTAGATGCTATTCGAACCGTTCCTTTTTTATCCATGTCAGCATTTCTTATCGAAGTTATTATATTGGCAATAGTATCCTTACCCATGAAGAACTATAATTATTGTTACCTCCTAATTTTGATATAATCAACATGTTTTTTCTTTCTTTTATTTTCATTTATATATTATTCACATTTTTATAAAGTTTATAAAGTATATGCGTGAGACACAATCTATTAATTGATCTATTTCAGATACCCTACTAGATCCTAGTCTAATCCACTAGTATTTATAATACCTCGGGAGCTAATGAAACTATTTTAGTAAAATTAAACTGTCTCAATTCCTGAGCGATCGCACCAAAAACTCGAGTTCCTTTTGGATTTCCTTTTTGATCAATAACAACTGCGGCATTGTCATCATATCGTATTATCATACCGTCGTCACGTTTGAGTTCTTTACATGTACGTACAATTACAGCCCTAATTACTTCTGATCTTTCTAGAGGCATATTGGGTACTGCTTCTTTGATTACAGCAACAATAACGTCACCAATATGAGCATATCGGTGATTACCAGCTCCTATGATTCGAATACACATCAATTTTCGAGCTCCGCTGTTATCCGCTACATTCAAAAGGGTCTGAGGTTGAATCATATCATTTTTATTTTAATCTGTTATTTCAATACAAAGAATGAAGGAAAAAAAAAAAGAAATATTATCTGTCCAGAAATAAATAAACTTGTGTTTTTCATCCTCAATACCTTTTTGTCTACTTCTATACCCCTATCCTGCAATAATGAATTGAGTTTGTATAGGCATCTTGCACGCAGCTATTTCAATAGCTGCTCTGGCTACGGTTTCCGAGATTCCGCCCATTTCATAAAGTATTCGACCCGGTTTAACAACAGATACCCAATATTCAGGGGATCCCTTCCCCGAACCCATACGTGTTTCCGTAGGTCTGACTGTAACAGGTTTGTCGGGAAATATGCGTACCCATATTTTTCCACCACGACGCACATATCGTGTCATTGCTCTCCGTCCTGCTTCTATTTGTCTAGCCGTGATCCAAGCGGGTTCAAGTGCCTGAAGAGCATATCGGCCGAAGCAAATATGTTTGCCTCGACAAGATACTCCCTTCATTCTTCCTCTATGTTGTTTACGAAATCTGGTTCTTTTGGGGTTATAGTTGATGGTTGTTTCTTAATTCCATCTCTACTGCAGAACCGGACATGAGAGTTTCTTCTCATCCAGCTCCTCGCGAATTAAATGATTCAATGCTATTCCAGATACACATGTATCTAATAAATAATACACTTAGTAATAGAGTAATGGGATTTTTTGATATTTCATTTGTTATTGTTATATAGTAAGCTGTATATACAAGATATACAGTCGAACGTATATCTTTTTTTTTATGTATATTTATAGTTTTTTATGTATATTTATAGATAATTATTATTTTTACTCCTATCAATCACACCAAAATATATTAATTTTTAATTTCATATATTAATTTAATCCAATACCAATATACCAATAAATAAAGGTTCGCGGGCGAATATTGACTCTTTCTTTATTTATTCGTCGGGTTAATCCACCGCGGCCATTTAAAATAAATCAATTTGTTCTTGGTTCGTTCCGCCATCCCACCCAATGAATCATTAGGATTCGTTTTCAATAGAATCCTATACAATCACGGGTTCTGTCGTTCCCATAGCTTCGCCATTAATGGTTAGGCCTGAATTCTGCAATGGAGCCCCAAAAAAAATTTGTTCCCGTGCGGATCAATCTGCTCAGTTTCTATTAACCGCGGGCTCTTTATTATTTTATTTATATCAGTTTATTATTTTATTTATATCAGTATTGATGCTTTATCACACTGCCTTTTATGAGATGATTCATAGACCATACATATTGGAATCATATATCATTGATATTTTTGTTCTCTCTTTCTATCATCTTCTATTTATCCACATCCCTCCATTTTTGTTTCACAACCGAGAATAAGATTTTTCTATATAAATATAAATGGAAATGGAAAAATTTTCAGTTGCTACAACTATATGATCGATCCAGTCATATAGTGACTGTTTCTTGGAATCTCGACAATACGAAGCAATAAGTTGGTTATTAGTTTATATAGTTACTAAGTTCATAATACATAGTAGGGGTCGGTCAATTCTTTTTGTTTTTTGAATCCCAACTAGCAACTCTAAATAAAAAAACTAACGAATCACACACTAAGCATAGCAATTAATTATACTAAATATAAATGATCAATCTAATTTTTATTCAACCTTATAGAATTGTTAATCTTTCTTTGATTTAATGGAAAAAGAATGAAACAGTTTGTAATTTTGTCTTCTATCACTGAACCAAATGGAAAGACAAATAAAGGTCCATTAGTCTTCGTCTACAAATATCCAAATTTTTATGCCTAATACTCCATAGATAGTTCGAATTGGATAGGAACAATAATCAATTTTAGCGCGAATTGTTTGTAGGGGAACCCTACCTTCTCTGATCCATTCGACACGCGCAATTTCTTTTCCGTCGATACGCCCTGCGATTTGCACTTGAATTCCTTTTGTATCTGCTTGTTCAGTTAATTCAATAGCTTTTTTCATTGCCTTTCGAAACGAAACTCTACTTTTTAATTGTAAAGCTATATATTCCGCAAGAATATTAGGTTGGCCATAAGGTTTTTCAACTTTTGTAATAGCAATGTTGAGTCTTCGGTTCACAGAATGAAATTCCTTTTGTACATTCATCTGTAATTCTTCCATTCCTCGCGTTCGGCCCTCTATTAATAAATTTTGGAATCCAATATATATTATTACTTGGGTCAAATCGATTCTTTTTTGAATTCCTATACGTGCAATTCCTTCGAAACCCAAAGATGTTTTCTTATTTTTTTGTACATATTTCTTGATACAATTCCTTATTTTTTCATCTTCCTTTAGTCCCTCAGAAAAATATTTTGGTTGTTCGAACCAAAAGGAATGATGATTTTGGTTTGTACCGAGTCTGAAACCAAGTGGATTTATTTTTTGTCCCATATTTTTATTTTATATTTTTATACCATTTATAGGTAATATAAGCACTTATAATTATAAATTTATAAATGATTTTCTTCTATCCTTCAATACAATTTTGATATGACAAGTGGATCTTTTTATCGGATAACTCCGTCCTCGAGCTCTAGGTCTTAACTTTTTCACAATAGCACCCCCATTGACTTCAGCTTGACTAATAAATAAATTCACTTCCTTCAAGCCCAGGTTATGAGTAGCGTTTGATGCTGCAGAATAAACCAATTTCAAAATGGGATAAGATGCCCAATAAGGCATGAGTTCCAGTATCATAAGTGTGTCCGCATAGGAACGCCCGCGAATCTGATCAATTACTCTTCGTGCTTTGAAAACAGACATACATATATGTTGAGCTAAAACTTTTACTTCTGTACTCGAACGCGAGTTCTTTCTCCTTATCATAAGGTTATCCCCCACCAATGAATAAAAAGTGCCTTCTTTATCTACTTACTTTATTTTCTATTTTGAATTTTAGATTATATAAATTCAATTAACGACGAGATTGATTATCGTTCCTTGCATGTCTTGCGAAAGTTAGAGTAGGCGCGAATTCTCCCAATTTATGACCTACCATATGATCTGTTATATAAATAGGTAAATGTTCCTTTCCATTATGAATAGCGATTGTATGGCCAATCATTGTGGGTATAATGGTAGATGCCCTAGACCAAGTTACTATAATTTCTTTCTCCTCCCTCATGTTGAGTTTTTCCATTTTTCCCGATAAATGATTAGCTACAAAAGGATTTTTTTTTAGTGAACGTGTCACAGCGGATTACTCCTTTTTTTACATTTTTCAAATTGGCATTCTATGTCCAATATCTCGAT